TATATACAAATCACTACCCCCTTTTTTGTATTTCCTTAATTTATTTCCTTAATTGAATTTCGTAGGACGAAGTTCCTTAAAAACCTCTGCCTTCTTTAAAATATCCTGAACAGTTTCTGTAGGTTGAGCCCCTTTTTCAAGGAAATATAAAATAGCAGGAACATTTAAATAAGTTTGATTCTTTATCGGATCATAAAAACCTACTTTCTGAAGATCTTTTCCTTCTCTTCGGGATCGAACATCAATTGCAACGATTCGATAGACGGCTCATTGGGATAGATATAGATGAACAACACCCCCCCTAGAAACGTATAGGAAGCTTTCTCCTCGTACGGCTCGAGAAAAATGATTGATTTGTCTCTCTATGGAATTCTATCTAAGAAATGACAACTGGATCCATAAAATGATCAAAGTAATTAAAGATGTAAGTCATTGTTTCTTCGTTCTTCCTTAAAATGAAAAAGAAATCATTCGTATTCTCATAACTCAAGTTGGATAACTTTCAAATAGTTCAAAGGAAAATCTTTCGACAATTTCATTTATTGAGCGGTCTTTCCTCCTTTTTTGTTTGTCTCGTTTAAAATTGGATTCTTCAGTCTGATCCAGTTATTAAGACAATAAAAAAGGTGTTTCCTTGTTCTGGGATCCTTTATCTTTGTTTTATTTTAAATCATTGGGTTTAAACATTACTTCGGTGCTTTTTAATCCTTTCAAAATGGCAGCAACATACCCTTTTTGCGATTTCTATGAAAAAATCCTACAAGATGGTGGATTCCCTCGTGAAACACTTTGGATCGAAAAAGTCTGATCAATTCCAATAAATTTTTTAATTGGAAACTTGCTCGAATTGGATTCTTTCGATTTCCATACCTAAGATATATTTACGAAGTTGTTTCAATTTTTTTTATTGATTGGCATTAACCCTAGACCCTTGCCCCGAGAAAGAAATTAATACTTTCTACTCGAGCTCCATCATGGACTATTTACATTCCAAGACAACAAAAAACGAGGGGTTCTAGTGAAACAGAACCAATGATGTCGAGCTAAGAGCACCTTCATTCCTACAAAAAATGGTGGATGTACAAATCCACAACGGATCGTGTCCTTCAAGTCGCACGTTGCTTTCTACCACATCGTTTCAAACGAAGTTTTACCATCACATTCCTCTAAGAACCGGTATGGAATTGATTCAATTATGGAATCATGAATAGTCATTGGTTGGGATGATGTATATCCGCCATAATGTATAGTATTCTCTATATCTATAGTCTAGTCATTGATTGGGATGATGCTTACCTGCCATAATGTATAGTCTATAGATATAACTAATACTATAAATAGAGGTGGAGTAAGCTTTTTCTGAAAAACTTTTAGGAAATAATATAGAGATGGAGAAAGATTTCTACAAAGAAATCTTAGTAAAAACTCATTCCTAATATGTACTAATATGTATAAGTATCACTTTCTATTTTCCACTAGGTATAACTGTTACTTTATATTTATAGAACCCTATTATTACGTATTACGTCGAAATATTTTACTTCATCTTCATCGAACATAAAATTATTAGTCAGTTGAGAAAGTTAACTTTGATAGAACATTATTATTATATAACATTATTATTAATTTGTCTACCATTATTAACATTATAATATTTACATTATAATATTTATTTATATATATATATATAAATATATATATATAAATAATTAAATAATAATAATTAATATAATTAATAATCAATAAGACGAATAAACGAATTCTTTTTGATTCTGCATCTTCACGTGACTTAATAGGAGAGAAAGATTCAGCTTCTAAGGAATGATTAAAACTATTTATCTTTCGAAATTTATTCGAAATTTCGAAAGTTCCCCTTTCGACATCATTATTCCAAGAAAATTTGATAGTTAAAAATAACTTTTAATCAGCTTAGGAAAAAAGATAAGTCTTTTTTTCATCTGATTGAGAAAATCCAAAGAATGGGGAGGGTTTCGTATCTATCAATTCAATCAAATACACTGAGCAATTGTCACCGTTTAGAGATATTGAAATGAGCGCCTTCCCATTACTGATTAACTCCTATCTACCCCATTCTATGGGACTGATGCAGCATAAATCAAAAGAAGGGGGTGTCCTAGTCTTTTTTATTTTTACGAAATGCAAGCTGTCTAGGCACAAAGCCAAACAAGTCCAGATTAAGTCCAGTTTTTGCTCTTTTTTTTTCTATTTTAGCCTACCTCATTGATTAAGAATTAAGAGACTTAGTGAATTTAATTATTACCAAAAACCTTCTCTTGGCGAAAAGTCAAGAAATCGACAAAAATGAAAATGGAATCTAATTAGGCTAATTTAGGGGGTAGAGAATACGCGATAGGGAATATGGATTCTTTCGCATCGCGATTCAGTTTTTGAAAAAAAAAATGATTCATCGAAGAAAAAAATCAGAAACAACAATCACATTCCAGCTAACATTTCAATTTTAAACAGAACCAGAACATTG